GTTAATGTAGCTTAATACTCAAAGCAAGACACTGAAAATGTCTAGACGGGTAACCACTGCCCCATAAACACACAGGTTTGGTCCTAGCCTTTCTATTAGCCCTCAGTGAGATTACACATGCAAGCATCCGCCGTCCTGTGAGAATGCCCCCTAGAAAACCAAAACATGGGGAGCGAGTATCAAGCACGCATACATGCAGCTCAAAACACTTTGCTCAGCCACACCCCCACGGGAAACAGCAGTGACAAACTTTTAGCAATAAACGAAAGTTTAACTAAGCTACACTGATAATAGAGTTGGTCAATTTCGTGCCAGCCACCGCGGCCATACGATTAACTCGAGTTAATAAAACCCGGCGTAAAGAGTGTTTAAGATCCCACCCTCAATAAAGCTAACCTATAACTAAGTTGTAGAAAACTCCGGTTATAGTGAAATACTCTACGAAAGTGGCTTTAATGCTCCTGAATACACTATAGCTAAGATACAAACTGGGATTAGATACCCCACTATGCTTAGCCTTAAACCCCAATAACTCCACCAACAAAACTATTCGCCAGAACACTACAAGCAATAGCTTAAAACTCAAAGGACCTGGCGGTGCTTTATATCCGTCTAGAGGAGCCTGTTCTGTAATCGATATACCCCGATAGACCTTACCACCTCTTGCCCTCAGCCTGTATACCGCCATCCTCAGCAAACTCCCTAAAGATCGTAAAGTAAGCAGAAGTATTACCATAAAAACGTTAGGTCAAGGTGCAGCCAATGAAGTGGAAAGAAATGGGCTACATTTTCTAACCTAGAAAAACTACACGACAGCCTTTATGAAATTTAAAGGCCCAAGGTGGATTTAGCAGTAAATCAAGAATAGAGAGCTTGACTGAAGCAAGGCCATTAAGCACGCACACACCGCCCGTCACCCTCCTCAACCACCATATAGAGAAGTATATTAACAATTTAAGCCACTTCATATTGATGTAGAGGGGATAAGTCGTAACACGGTAAGTGTACTGGAAAGTGCACTTGGACGAATCAAAGTGTAGCTTAAATTAAAGCATCCGGCCTACACCCGGAAGATCTCGCAACAACTGATCACTTTGAGCTAACTCTAGCCCAAGCAACTTATCTACATTAATATCTAAACTTAATAACCAAACCATTTACCCACTATAAAAGTATAGGTGATAGAAATTATATCCGAGCGCAATAGATAAAGTACCGTAAGGGAAAGAAAAACCCTAACAAAGCATAAAAAAGCAAAGACAAATCCTTTTACCTTGTGCATAATGAATTAACTAGAAATAACTTTATACAAAGAATTTAAATAAAGCCCCCCGAAACCAGACGAGCTACCCAAAGATAGCTAAAAGAGCACACCCATCTATGTAGCAAAATAGTGGGAAAATCTATGGGTAGCGGCGACAAACCTACCGAGCCTGGTGATAGCTGGTTGTCCAAGACAGAATCTTAGTTCAACCTTAAATTTACTTACAGAACCATTTAATCTCCCCGTAAATTTAACCGTTAATCTAAAGAGGGACAGCTCTTTAGACTCTAGGAAAAAACCTTACCATAGTGAGTAAAACGTTCTACTACTATAGTTGGCTTAAAAGCAGCCATCAATTAAGAAAGCGTTCAAGCTCAATATCCAATTACCCTCTAATTCCACTAATCCCACTGAACTCCTAAAACACATTGGACCAATCTATTATCCAATAGAAGAAATAATGTTAATATAAGTAACATGAAATTATTCTCCCTGCATAAGCTTATTACAGACCGAAACAACCACTGCTAGTTAACAGCCCAATCACCATAACCCACAACTTAATAACTCATTAACTAAACTGTTAACCCAACACAGGCATGCACCCGGGAAAGATTAAAAAAAGTAAAAGGAACTCGGCAAACTTTACCCCGCCTGTTTACCAAAAACATCACCTCTAGCATTATCAGTATTAGAGGCACTGCCTGCCCAGTGACACATGTTTAACGGCCGCGGTACCCTGACCGTGCAAAGGTAGCATAATCACTTGTTCTCTAAATAGGGACTTGTATGAACGGCAACACGAGGGTTTAACTGTCTCTTACTTTTAATCAGTGAAATTGACCTATCCGTGAAGAGGCGGATATGCATAAATAAGACGAGAAGACCCTATGGAGCTTCAATTTAATAATACAAATTAACACATTAAAAACCAACAGGCATTAACACTCCATTAATGTATTATAAATTTCGGTTGGGGTGACCTCGGAGTACAGCACAACCTCCGAAAACACAAACTATGACCTAACTAGTCTAAGTAAACTACACTCATTGACCCAATAACTTGATCAACGGACTAAGTTACCCTAGGGATAACAGCGCAATCCTATTTTAGAGTCCATATCGACAATAGGGTTTACGACCTCGATGTTGGATCAAGACACCCCAATGGTGCAGCCGCTATTAAAGGTTCGTTTGTTCAACGATTAAAGTCTTACGTGATCTGAGTTCAGACCGGAGAAATCCAGGTCGGTTTCTATCTATTAAAGATCTCTCCTAGTACGAAAGGACAAGAGAAATAGGGCCCACTTCACAAAGCGCCCTCACAATACCAGATGACTAATATCTTAACCTTATAAATTAACACACATACCCCAAAAACAGGGCTTGTTAAGATGGCAGAGCCCGGTAACTGCATAAAACTTAAAACTTTATAATCAGAGGTTCAACTCCTCTTCTTAACAATATGTTTACAATTAACCTACTCCTACTAATTACCCCAGCCCTAATTGCTATAGCATTCTTAACACTTATAGAACGAAAAATCTTAGGCTATATACAACTCCGCAAAGGCCCCAACACTGTAGGCCCATATGGAGTACTCCAACCAATCGCCGACGCAATAAAACTCTTTACAAAAGAACCCCTACTACCCAGTGTATCCACTACAACCCTATATATAGCCGCCCCAACCCTAGCCCTAACCATTGCCCTTCTCCTATGAACCCCCCTCCCTATACCGTACTCCCTTATCAACTTCAATCTAGGTCTTTTATTTGTACTGGCAACATCAAGCCTAGCTGTTTACTCAATTCTATGGTCCGGATGAGCATCCAACTCAAATTACGCATTAATTGGCGCACTACGAGCCGTAGCCCAGACCATTTCATACGAAGTCACCCTAGCCATTATTCTATTATCAACACTACTAATAAGCGGCTCCTTTAACCTACACTCACTAATTACAACACAAGAACAATCCTGACTTCTACTACCATCATGACCCCTAACCATAATATGATTTATTTCCACACTAGCAGAAACCAATCGGGCCCCCTTTGATCTAACAGAAGGTGAATCAGAACTAGTCTCAGGCTTTAATATTGAATATGCCGCAGGTTCATTCGCCCTATTTTTCATAGCAGAGTACATAAATATTATTATAATAAACGCTCTAACTACCACCATCTTTACAGCAACACCCTACAATATACTCATAACAGAACTTTACACTATAAACTTCATAACTAAAACACTTCTACTAACTATCCTATTTTTATGAATTCGCACAGCATACCCTCGTTTTCGCTACGACCAACTAATGTATCTCCTATGAAAAAAATTTCTACCACTTACACTAGCACTATGCATATGATATATTTCAATGCCTATACTACTATCCGGTATCCCACCCCAAACATAAGAAATATGTCTGACAAAAGAATTACTTTGATAGAGTAAATTATAGAGGTTTAAATCCTCTTATTTCTAGAATTATAGGACTCGAACCTATTCCTAAGAACTCAAAATCCTCCGTGCTACCTATTACACTATACTCTAAACAGTAAGGTCAGCTAAATAAGCTATCGGGCCCATACCCCGAAAATGTTGGTCCAATCCTTCCCGTACTAATATTAACCCCTTAGCCCACCTAATTATCTCCCTGACTATTCCAATAGGAACTATAGTCACAACTCTAAGCTCACACTGATTCCTAGTATGGGTAGGCTTAGAACTAAATATACTAGCCATCGTACCCATACTCGCTAAAAACATAAGCCCTCGCTCCACAGAAGCATCCACTAAATATTTCCTAACACAAGCATCCGCATCCATAATCCTTCTAATAACTATTTTCCTCAATAACTTACTCTACGGACAATGAACAATTAATCCACCATCTAATCAAATCTTATCTACAATAATACTAATTGCCCTCGTACTAAAACTAGGAATAGCACCCCTTCACTTCTGACTACCAGAAGTAACCCAAGGCATTCCCCTAATTCCTACTATACTTATCCTTACATGACAAAAACTAGCCCCCATATCAATTATCATTCAAATTTTCCCATCCATCAACTTAAACATCCTACTAATAATCTCACTTATATCTATTATAGCTGGCAGCTGAGGAGGACTGAACCAAACACAACTACGCAAAATTCTAGCCTATTCTTCAATTACCCACATAGGATGAATAATAGCTGTACTATACTATAACCCAAACACTACCACCTTAAGTTTACTTATCTATATCCTCCTAACAGTTTCCACACTTACAACCTTCTACTTAAACTCAAACACAACAACCCTATCACTATCCCATACTTGAAATAAACTCACATGGATAATACCAATAATTCCAATAATAATAATATCCCTAGGAGGCCTCCCCCCACTAACAGGCTTCTCCCCCAAATGAGCTATCATACAAGAAATTACAAAAAATAACAGCCTTATTTTCCCCCTTACCATAACTATACTCACACTAATAAACCTATATTTCTACATACGCCTAACATACTCAATTTCAATAACAATATTTCCCACATCCAACAACACAAAAATTAGCTGACAACTAAAATATATAAAACCAACACCACTTCTATCCCCTCTAATAACCTTCTCCTCCCTTCTATTACCAATCACACCACTAATGCTTATAACCTAGAAATTTAGGTTAATAAGACCAAGGGCCTTCAAAGCCCTTAGTAAGTAAGTTCCACTTAATTTCTGGACTATACTCTAAGGACTGCAAACCTTATTTTGCATCAACTGAACGCAAATCAATTACTTTAATTAAGCTAAGCCCTCCCTAGACTGATGGGACTTCAACCCACAAAAATTTAGTTAACAGCTAAATAACCTAATCAACTGGCTTCAATCTACTTCTCCCGCCTTTAGGGAAAAAAAGGCGGGAGAAGCCCCGGCAGCATTAAAGCTGCTTCTTTGAATTTGCAGTTCAACATGACAGTTCACCTCAGGACTGGCAAAAAGAGGGTCACTCCTCTGTCTTTAGATTTACAGTCTAATGCTTACTCAGCCATTTTACCTACTACCTATGTTCATAAATCGCTGACTATTTTCAACTAACCATAAAGATATTGGTACACTATATTTAATATTCGGTGCATGAGCTGGGGCAACAGGAACAGCTCTAAGTCTTCTAATTCGAGCTGAGCTGGGCCAACCAGGAAGCCTAATAGAAGACGACCATGTTTACAATGTTATTGTTACCTCTCACGCATTCATTATAATTTTCTTCATGGTTATACCAATCATAATTGGTGGCTTTGGGAATTGATTAGTGCCCCTAATAATCGGCGCCCCCGATATAGCATTTCCTCGTATAAATAACATAAGCTTCTGACTCCTCCCCCCATCCCTTCTTCTCCTACTTGCCTCCTCAACCCTAGAGGCTGGTGTCGGAACTGGCTGGACAGTCTACCCTCCCCTGGCAGGAAATATATCACACCCCGGAGCCTCTGTAGATCTAACTATCTTTTCACTGCACCTAGCAGGCATTTCCTCTATTCTAGGAGCTATTAACTTTATTACAACAATTATTAATATAAAACCACCGGCCACAACACAGTATCAAACACCCCTCTTTGTATGATCCGTGCTTATTACAGCAGTCCTTCTACTTCTTTCTCTCCCAGTCCTAGCTGCTGGAATTACTATACTATTAACCGACCGCAACCTTAATACTACTTTCTTTGACCCTGCTGGTGGTGGTGACCCCATTCTATATCAACACTTATTTTGATTTTTTGGTCACCCAGAGGTTTATATCCTTATTTTACCAGGGTTCGGGATAATTTCGCACATTGTAACATATTACTCTAACAAAAAAGAACCATTTGGGTATATAGGGATAGTTTGAGCTATAATATCTATTGGCTTCCTAGGCTTTATCGTATGAGCCCACCATATATTTACAGTAGGAATAGATGTAGATACACGCGCGTATTTTACATCAGCTACCATAATTATTGCTATCCCCACTGGAGTTAAAGTATTTAGCTGATTAGCTACACTACATGGAGGCAATATCAAGTGATCTCCTGCAATACTATGAGCCCTAGGTTTTATTTTTCTTTTTACTGTGGGTGGATTAACAGGAATTGTGTTAGCTAACTCATCATTAGATATTGTCCTACACGACACATACTACGTAGTAGCCCATTTCCATTACGTCTTATCAATAGGGGCAGTATTTGCCATTATAGGAGGCTTTATCCACTGATTTCCATTATTCTCAGGCTATACACTTGACCAAACTTATGCTAAAATCCATTTTACCATTATATTTGTAGGTGTAAATATAACCTTCTTTCCACAACACTTTCTCGGCTTATCCGGAATACCTCGGCGGTACTCAGATTATCCAGATGCCTACACTGCATGAAATATTATCTCATCCGTAGGCTCATTTATTTCACTAACAGCAGTTATTCTAATAATTTTTATAATTTGAGAAGCCTTTTCTTCAAAACGAAAAGTTCGAACTATTGAACAAATGATTACTAATCTAGAGTGATTGTATGGCTGTCCCCCTCCCTATCACACATTTGAAGAAGCTACCTACGTAAAACTCCTAAACGAAAAAGGAAGGATTTGAACCCCCAAAAATTGGTTTCAAGCCAATTCCATAGACCCTATGACTTTTTCTATAAGATATTAGTAAAACAATTACATAACTTTGTCAAAGTTAAATTATAGGCCAAAACCTATATATCTTAGTGGCAACACCAGCTCAACTAGGCCTACAAAACGCTACATCCCCCATTATAGAAGAACTAATTGCCTTCCACGACCACACGCTTATAATTATTTTCCTAATTAGTTCATTAGTCCTATACATTATCTCTTTAATGCTTACTACAAAACTAACCCACACCAGCACTATAAATGCCCAAGAAATCGAAATAATCTGAACTATTCTACCCGCAATTATTCTTATTATAATTGCCCTTCCATCCCTGCGCATTTTATATATAACAGATGAATTCAATAAACCCTACTTAACCCTAAAAGCAATTGGCCACCAATGATATTGAAGCTATGAATACTCGGACTATGAAGACCTATTCTTTGACTCTTACATTATACCAACCTACTATCTCCAACCAGGCGAATTCCGACTTCTTGAAGTAGATAATCGAACAACCTTACCAATAGAAGCAGACATCCGTATACTAATCTCATCACAAGATGTACTACACTCATGAGCCGTCCCATCATTAGGCGTTAAAGCAGATGCAATCCCAGGCCGATTAAACCAAGCCATACTAGCCTCAATACGACCAGGGTTATTTTACGGACAATGCTCGGAAATTTGCGGGTCAAACCATAGCTTTATACCCATTGTTCTAGAGTTTATCTACTTCCAAGATTTTGAAGTATGGGCTTCATACTTATACATTGTATCACTGTAAAGCTACTTGGCATTAACCTTTTAAGTTAAAGACGGGGAGAACTTCTCTCTACAGTGAATGCCTCAACTAGATATCTCACCATGACCAATGGTGACTTTATCAATAATTTTAACCCTATTTTATGCTATACAACTAAAAATACTAAACTTTACTTTCCACACTACCACACTATCAAAACTAACTAAAATACAGAACCAAAAAACAACCTGAGAACTAAAATGAACCAAAATCTATTCGCCTCTTTCAATATGCCAATAATCTTAGGAGTCCCCCTGGCAACACTATTTATCTTATTCCCTACTATACTAATCACACCCTCTAACAACCTAAACAACAACCGATTTTCCTCCCTTCAACAATGACTAATCCAACTTATACTAAAACAAATAATGATAAACCACACCACCAAAGGACAAGCCTGGTCCCTCATACTTTTAACTCTAATCACCTTTATTACCCTAAATAACCTTCTCGGAATTATACCCTATACATTCACACCCACTACGCAACTATCAATAAACCTAGGCATGGCAATTCCCCTGTGAATAGCAACCGTACTTACAGGACTTCGATTTAAAACAAAAGCAACCCTTGCTCATTTCTTACCCCAAGGAACACCTACCCTACTTATCCCTATACTTATTATTATCGAAACTATCAGCCTTTTCATCCAACCAATAGCACTAGCCGTACGATTAACAGCCAACATCACAGCAGGCCATCTATTAATGCACCTACTAGGAGACACTACTTTAACCCTTCTTTCTATTTACCTCTCATCCTCCGTAATCACCATTATCGTCATCATTCTATTAATTACCCTAGAGCTAGGTGTAGCTCTAATTCAAGCCTATGTATTTACACTCCTAGTTAGTCTTTACTTGCACAATAATTCATAACAATCCCCTACCCAACTGCCTATAATGACACACCAAACACATGCTTATCATATAGTAAACCCAAGCCCTTGACCATTAACAGGAGCTCTATCAGCTTTCCTACTAACCTCCGGCCTAATTATATGATTCCATTTCTACTATACTACCCTACTTAATGCAGGCTTATTGGCCAGTGCAATAACAATATCTCAATGATGACGCGACGTGGTGCGAGAAAGTACATATCAGGGCCACCACACTTCACCCGTTCAAAAAGGCCTTCGGTACGGGATAGTTCTGTTTATTGTTTCAGAGGTTTTCTTCTTCGCTGGATTTTTCTGGGCATTCTACCACTCAAGCCTAGCTCCAACCCCCCAAACAGGAGGACACTGACCCCCCACAGGCATCTTACCCCTAAACCCAATAGAAGTACCACTTCTAAATACAGCCGTCTTACTCGCATCAGGAGTTACAATTACCTGAGCACATCATAGCCTAATAGAAGCTGACCAAGAAAATTCAACCCAAGCATTATCCTTAACTATTGCACTAGGAATCTACTTCACCTACCTTCAAATATCAGAGTATTCTGAAACACCCTTTACCATCTCTGATGGAATTTACGGCTCTACATTCTTTATGGCCACAGGCTTCCATGGCCTTCATGTTATTATCGGAACCACCTTCCTTGCTACATGCTATATTCGCCAGCAACTATGCCACTTTACACCTAATCACCATTTTGGCTTTGAGGCCGCCGCATGATACTGACATTTTGTAGATGTGGTATGACTATTCCTCTATATCTCTATCTACTGATGAGGATCCTATTCTCTTAGTATAAACAGTACAATTAACTTCCAATTAATAAGCCTCGATAAACCCGAGAGAGAATAATTAACTTAATATTAACCCTAATAATCAACACCTTGCTAGCTCTACTACTAATTACCATTACATTCTGAGTACCACAATTAAATAAATATACAGAAAAACATAACCCCTATGAATGCGGATTTGACCCTACAACTTCCGCCCACCTACCCTTTTCTATAAAATTCTTCCTAGTAGCTATTACATTTCTTCTATTTGACCTAGAAATTGCCCTACTCCTACCCCTACCATGAGCTATCCAAACAGATAACCTAATACTAATAACTAACACAGTCCTCACCCTACTTACTGTCCTAGCACTAGGACTAGCCTACGAGTGAACCCAAAAGGGGTTAGACTGAGTTGATTTGGTATGTAGTTTAAATAAAACAAGTGATTTCGACTCATTAAATTATGGTAAACCATATATACCAAAATGCCTTTTATCTATATTAACACCACACTGGCATACTCCCTATCTCTACTAGGATTATTGATTTACCGATCCCATCTGATATCCTCCCTACTATGTTTAGAAGGTATAATACTGTCACTATTTATTATAATAACAGCCATAACCTTAAATATACACCTAATATTAACATATATACTACCTGTTACTTTACTAGTAATAGCCGCATGTGAAGCTGCAGTAGGTTTAGCTTTATTAATTTTAATCTCCAATTTATATGGCTTAGATTACGTACAAAACTTAAATCTACTTCAATGCTAAAAATCATTCTACCAACGATCATACTAATCCTAACAGCATATCTATCAAAAAGCCATATAATATGAATCAATATAATAATCTGCAGCCTATCAATTAGCGCCCTAGCCCTTACAATCCTATACATGCCCAACAACCCATGCAATCTATCACTAACTTTCTTCTCAGACCCATTAACATCACCACTTTTAGCTTTAACAGCCTGACTACTGCCACTAATATTCTTAGCAACACAACAACATATTTATAACAACTCCTTCCCCCGAAAAAAACTATATATCTCAATACTAATTATTCTACAAATTTCCTTAATTATAACATTTGCAGCCACAGAACTAATTTTATTCTATATTTTATTCGAAACCACTCTAATCCCAACTTTAATTATTATTACCCGCTGAGGTTACCAGCCAGAGCGCCTCAATGCCGGCTCGTACTTTCTATTCTATACATTAACTGGATCACTCCCATTACTTATTACACTCCTCTATCACTCCAACAACTTAGGAACCTTAAATATCCTAACAATAACAACTAATACTAAAGAATTACTAACATCCTGAACTAATAATATTATATGACTAGGGTGCATGATAGCCTTTATAGTAAAAATACCTCTATACGGACTACACCTATGACTTCCCAAAGCCCATGTAGAAGCCCCAATTGCCGGCTCAATAGTACTTGCAGCAATCTTGCTAAAACTAGGTAGCTACGGCATGATACGAATTATCCCCACTCTTAATCCCCTAACAGAAAAAATAAGCTACCCCTTCCTCGTCCTATCTCTATGAGGCATGATCATAACAAGCTCTATCTGCTTACGACAAGCCGACTTAAAATCATTAATTGCCTACTCTTCCGTCAGCCATATAGCACTCGTTACCCTAGCTATTCTTATCCAAACCCCCTGAAGCATTACCGGCGCAATACTATTAATAGTTGCACATGCATTTACCTCATCCCTACTATTCTGTCTAGCAAACTCAAACTACGAACGCATTCACAGCCGAACCATAATATTCACCCGAGGCCTCCAAGCACTATTTCCACTCCTAGCCCTCTGATGACTTCTAGCAAACCTCGCCAATCTTGCTTTACCTCCAACTATTAATCTACTAGGAGAGCTATTCACAATTTTAGCCACCTTCTCCTGATCCAACTTTACCATTATACTTACAGGATTCAATATACTTATCACAGCACTATATTCACTACATATATTTACCTCAACACAACGAGGACCATTAACACACAGCACCGGTAGTATAAAACCTCTGTTTACACGAGAAAATACACTAATACTAATACACACAGCACCAATTCTTCTTCTCACCCTAAACCCCAAGGTAATAATAAGCCTAACACCATGTAGTTATAGTTTAACCAAAACATTAGATTGTGAATCTAATAATAGAAGACTATAACTTCTTAACTACCGAGAAAGTATGCAAGAACTGCTAACTCTCTGCCTCCAGGCTTAACATCCTGGCCTTCTCAGCTTTTAAAGGATAGTAGTTATCCATTGGTCTTAGGAACCAAAAACGTTGGTGCAACTCCAAATAAAAGCAAAATGCACTTTTCTATTACTCTAATAACACTAATTCCCCTACTAATACCTATTTTAATCACCCTAGTTAAATCCAACAAAAACCCCCTATACCCTTACCACGTAAAACTAGCCATTATTTATGCCCTTATCACTAGCACTTTATCTATAACAATGTTTATTTTCACAGACCAAGAATCAATAATTTCAAACTGGCATTGAGTAACAATCCAAACTATCAAACTATCACTAAACTTTAAACTAGACTTCTTTTCCATAATATTTACACCCGTAGCACTATACGTTACCTGATCAATCGTAGAGTTCTCAATATGATATATAAGCTCAGACCCAAACATTAATCAATTTCTCAAGTACTTACTTATATTCCTTATTACAATATTAATCTTAATCACTGCCAATAATTTACTCCAACTATTTATTGGGTGAGAAGGAATAGGCATTATATCCTTTCTACTAATTAGCTGGTGATACGGCCGAACAGAAGCCAACACAGCAGCCCTACAAGCAATCTTATATAATCGCATTGGAGACATTGGCTTCATCCTTGCAATAGCATGATTTTTCCTATACTCCAATTCATGAGATTTCCAACAAATATTTATCCTTAATTCTACTACAAACCTTTTCCCCTTAATAAGCCTTCTCCTAGCAGCAACAGGAAAATCAGCCCAATTTGGCCTCCACCCATGACTTCCTTCCGCTATAGAAGGACCCACCCCGGTTTCAGCACTACTTCACTCCAGCACAATAGTCGTCGCAGGTGTTTTCCTAATCATCCGCTTTCACCCCCTAATTGAAAACAACTTGCTTATACAAACACTTACCCTATCACTAGGAGCCATTACCACCCTATTCACGGCAATCTGCGCCCTAACACAAAATGACATAAAAAAAATTGTGGCCTTCTCAACCTCAAGCCAACTAGGCCTTATGACGGTGACGGTTGGCATCAATCAACCACACTTAGCCTTTCTCCATATCTGTACCCACGCCTTTTTCAAAGCTATATTATTTTTATCCGCAGGGTCCATTATCCACAACCTCAATAACGAACAAGATATCCGAAAAATAGGAGGTCTATTTAAAACCATACCTTTTACTGCCTCCTCCCTTATTATTGGTAACCTTGCACTTATAGGAACACCATTTCTTACAGGCTTCTACTCAAAAGATCTAATTATCGAAGCCATCAACACATCATACACCAACGCCTGAGCCCTCACAACCACTCTCGTAGCCACCTCCCTTACAGCGATATACAGTATCCGCATTATATTCTTTACCTTAACAGGACACCCTCGCTTTATAACTTCTACTTTAATTAACGAAAACAACAACCCCCTAATAAACCCAATTTATCGCTTAGCAGTAGGTAGTGTCCTCGCTGGATTTCTTATCTCCAACTGCATTCCTCCTACTACATATCCCCAAATAACCATACCCCTACATCTTAAACTTACTGCCCTAAGTGTAACTACCCTAGGACTCCTTATAGCAATAGAACTTAATCTTTTAACTAACAACATAAAACTAAGCACCCCAGTAAAAACTTATTACTTCTCTAACATACTAGGCTTCTACTCAATCACCACTCACCGCCTCAATCCCCATTTAAACCTAACCACAAGCCAAAACTTCATCTTCACCTTACTAGACCTATTCTGACTAGAAAAATCTATACCAAAAACAACAATACAAATACAAACTTCAATGGCCACAATCACATCAACTCAAAAAGGCCTAATCAAACTCTATTTCTTAACCTTCTTTATTCCACCCATTCTAGCACTTCTTCTTACAATTTAACCCCCTCCCCGAGTTAATTCAATTGCAATGTGCATACCCATAAATAATGCTCAACAAGTAACTAAAATAACCCAAATACCATAATCATATAGAGCAGCAGCACCTATAGAATCTTCACGAATTAAACCCGGCCCCTCACCCTCATAAACCATTCAACCCGCCACAGTATTATAATTAACAACAACTTCTACCGTTTTATTAGGATCACCCCCCAGCAATAATACTACCAATATCTCCATTACTAAACCCAACACAAACATCCCTAAAATATCAACACTTGATACCCACGTCTCAGGATACTCATCAACTGCTATTGCTGCAGTATAACCAAAAACAACCATCATACCACCCAAATAAATTAAAAAAACCATAAGCCCTATATAAGATCCACCAAAATACAATATAAGTACACAACCTACAGCACCACTAAAAACCAATACCAACCCCCCATAAATAGGCGAGGGCTTAGAAGAAAATCCCACAAATCCCATCACCAATATAATACTCAATAAAAATAAAGCATATGTCATTATTCCCACATGGATTACAACCATGACTAATGATATGAAAAACCATCGTTGTATTTCAACTATAAGAATACTAATGACCTCTTCCCGCAAAACACACCCACTAATAAAAATTATTAATAACTCATTTATTGACCTCCCTACACCATCCAACATCCCCTCCTGATGAAACTTCGGATCACTTCTAGGCGCCTGCCTAATAATTCAAATCACCACAGGCCTATTCTTAGCAATACACTACACGCCAGACACCTCAACCGCCTTCTCCTCAGTAGCTCATATCACCCGAGATATCAACTATGGCTGAATAATCCGCCTCCTACACGCCAATGGTGCCTCCGTATTTTTTGCATGCTTATTCCTCCACATCGGCCGAGGCCTCTACTACGGATCTTTTCTCCTTCTAAAGACCTGAAACATTGGTACAATCCTACTATTAATAACAATAGCCACAGCCTTTATAGGCTACGTATTACCGTGGGGCCAAATATCATTCTGAGGGGCCACAGTTATTACAAACCTTTTATCAGCCATCCCCTATACCGGACATGACCTTGTACAATGAATCTGAGGTGGCTTTTCAGTGGATAAACCCACCCTCACACGATTCTTTACCTTTCACTTTATTTTACCTTTCATTATCACAGCTCTAACAACCATTCACCTCTTATTTCTGCATGAAACAGGCTCAAATAACCCATCAGGAATAACATCCAACCCCGATAAAATTACATTCCATCCCTACTACACAACCAAAGACATTTTTGGACTAACCCTTCTTCTCTTGCTCCTCATAAACCTAACCCTATTTACTCCTGACCTTTTAATCGACCCAGACAACTTCACACTAGCTAACCCCCTGAATACTCCACCTCATATTAAGCCAGAGTGATACTTTCTATTCGCATACGCAATCTTACGATCTGTTCCAAATAAACTAGGGGGTGTTCTGGCCCTCCTACTATCTATCCTAATTCTAACAATTATCCCTATTACCCACACATCCAAACAACAAAGTATAATATTCCGACCAATCACCCAAATCCTATTTTGAACCCTCGTAGCTGACCTACTAACACTTACATGAATTGGAGGTCAACCAGTAGAATATCCCTTTGAAGTCATCGGCCAAACCGCATCCATTACTTACTTCCTTATTATTACCCTAATTCCTCTATCAGCCCTAACTGAAAATAAACTACTTAAATGGTAATTGTCCTTGTAGTATATCTAATTACCCCGGCCTTGTAAACCGAAAAAGGAGACCTACCAACTCCCCAGGACAATCAGGGAAAGAATACCTAATTCTACCGTCAACACCCAAAGCTGAAATTCTATATTAAACTACTCCCTGAGCACTAATAAAGTAGCATATATATATTATTTGGTGGCTTACTTATAAAGTATCCTAAAGGCATACACAATTCTTTTCCTATGTAATTAGTGCATTATTGTTTATCCCCATGAATAATACATAGTACTACACATGCTTAACTATACATAGCACATGAAACCAAGACGTGCATATTACACCAGCAAACATGCTTACAAGCAGGAACTGAGATCCCACATCGGACTATAACACATTAAACCCGCACTTCACATACCAGATACGACCACCATGGATATCGTCCAGCACATAGAATCATTGATAGTACATTTGTACATCAAATGATTGGTCGGACATAGCACATTCTACTTCTTCAGTCCTTCTAACCATGGATATCCCCTCGTATATTTGGTCTCTTAATCTACCAACCTCCGTGAAACCACCAACCCGCCCACATCTGCGGCTCTTCTCGCTCCGGGCCCATATAGACAGGGCTTGGTTATACTGAAACTATATCTGGCATTTGGTTCCTACCTCAGGGCCATCTCACCAGGGTCGTGTCCACGTTCCTCTTAAATAAGACATCACGATGGTGTGGCGCTATCACCCTCTTAACCGCGTCACTGGATGCATAGGGTGCCTGGGTGGGGAAAGGGGGGGGGGGGGAAATCCTCAGCATTGCCGTAGGCTCCGGTAGGAGTCCCGCCCCCCGTCCTGTGGGACCTGTCTGTGTGTTGCCATGCTTTATGCTATCATCGCACCTAAATTGAATGTCTTGGCCCCCATCCCGACCACTAAGGTGTTATTCAGTCAATGGTTTCAGGACATAACAGATAATTGCAGCACTATACCCAAAAATTTAACCCTCCAACCCTCATCTAACCTAACCCGCATTTTCTGAGGTAAGCATCGTAAAGAGACATTTTACCATTAGCAATTAAATTTTATAAATCAACAAACCAAATGGCATCTTACACCTCAGATCACCCACACCTATTAAATCAGTACTACACACAATTACCTATCACACACCTCAATCTCCATCCTCCAGAAAGTATGTCTGCATCACATAACACCCCCACATACCTACCACCTTATTCTTATATCAAACCCTAATCAA